CTTATTCAAAAGTTCCAATAATGTATGTATATTGGACCTTTTGAGACAATTATAGATCCTGGGAGGCAATTCTAATTGGTCAATAAAAATGGATTTCAATGCTATTTCTTTTTTATTTTTCCTTAGTTTAGCCTTAGCCAATATATCATGAAAAGTAAAAAGGGGTAAAGTAACTTTGTGTTGATTGTTTTCTAAATTTAAGTTTTCTTCTTCCGCGTGTAAAAAAGGAATAAATAAATCAATCAAATTCCGGGAGGCTTCATAAAGCGCTTCCTTAGGAGTTAAACTTCCATTTGTCCATATTTCGAGAAAGAGTATCTCTTGTTTTTCATTCCCATTCACATAAGAATGAATACTATGATTTGCATTTCGAACAGGCATGAATACAGCATCTATAGTATAACTTCCGTCTTGCAAGTTTTTTAGTGTTTTTATACCATATCCGCGATTCCTCTCGATTTGTAATCCAATACACAAATTAATAGGTTCTGTTAGGTTAGCTATATGTTGTGTATTATCAACGATTTCCACAGAAGGTGGTAAAATGATGTCTTGAGCAGTTACATATCCAGGACCTTTGAAACAAATAGACGCGTCCCGAGTTCCATAGAGATTACTTCTCAATACAATTTCTTTCAAATTCATTAAAATTTCATGGACTGATTCTTGAATACCTACTATGGTAGAATATTCATGTGGTATTTTCTCTGATTTTGCACGTGTGATACATGTTCCCTCTATTTCTCCGAGCAAAACTCTTCGCATTGCAATGCCTATTGTATCGGCTTGGCCTTTCATAAGTGGAGACAGAATAAAACGTCCATAATAAAGACGCTTACTGTCTACTCTTGATTCAACACACTTCCACTGTAGTGTCCGAGTAGATACTCTTACTTTCTCTCGAACCATAATAATATTTTATTTTGATCAAACCCTTGAATTGTTTATTTCTCTTGAAATCTCTTCCATGTTTATTTTTAGTTTTACACACGTCTTTTTTTCGGAGACCTACATCCATTATGTGGCATAGGAGTTACATCTCGTATAAAATTTAATAGTATACCACTTCTACGAATAGCTCTTAATGCCGCATCTCTTCCGAGACCGGGACCTTTTATCATGACTTCTGCTCGTTGCATGCCTTGATCCGCTACTGTTCGAATAGCATTTCTTGCTGCGGTTTCAGCGGCAAATGCTGTCCCCCTTCGTGTACCCTTGAATCCACAACTACCGGCGGAGGACCAAGAAATCACCCGACCCCGTACATCTGTAACAGTAACAATGGTATTGTTGAAACTAGCTTGAACATGAATAATTCCCTTTGGTATTTTACGAGCATGCTTACGCGAACCAATACGTCCATTTTTACGCGAACCCATTTTTGATATAGGTTTTGCCATATTTGATTATTTCATAAATATAAGTCTGAGATATATGGATATATCCATTTCATGTCAAAAAAGGATCCTTTACTATTTTCTAATTAGAATTAATATTCTATTTTTCTATATTAAGTGTATTCGATTTCTATTAATATAGAATACTCATTTTTGAAATAAAATTTCAAAATGGAAATATCAATAATATTAAATATTTTTAATTATAGAATATTAATATAGTTGTTTAATATAGTTGTAATAGAATATAGATTATGTATAGATTTTCCATTTTCTACTTTTTTTGGTTTACTATTTCATTTAATATTAATAAGATTTTTTTTTTAATATATATAAATTTATTTGATTTGTGCATCCGATCCCTAAAAATAGAAAAACCTCCTTTGTGGAAATATTATCCCTGTCTTTGTTTATGTCTTGGATTGGAACAAATTACTATAATTCGCCCTCTCCTACGGATCAATCGACATTTTTCACAAATTTTACGAACAGAGGCCCCGATTTTCATATTTGTCATTCCTTAACTAAATCCCGAATCTATTTATTGGAAGAAAATAAGTTTTCCTTACATTTAATTCTACCTCCCCCCAAAAAAGAATGTTGAAGTTGAAAAATAGTCTAATTAAATTAAATGACTTATACTTTCATTTTTTATTTTCCGGTCGTATAGATAGAAAATAAGAGTACGTCGAATCTTTTCGGAAACATAGCCTAGAATCATATTTTCATTATATAAAAGAATCTGGAACATACCCTTGGGAAGTTATTCAGTAATTAAATCCTCATGAATCCTTTTTCTTTTTTCTTTCTTTTATTCCTATTCCAGTTAAAACCTCTTCACGTATTCACTAATGTATGAGGAGTGATATTAGAAACCTGTGATTTCTCTCTTTTTTTTAACAAAAATGGATAGAAGTTTCTCATATAATTCGGATATCAGAAAGATTACCATATATAACATAAAACTTCTCCGCCGATTCTTTCTAATCGAGCCTCTCGATCTGTCATTATACCTCTAGAAGTAGAGAGAATTACAATCCCCATCCCTCCTAAAATTCTAGGGATTCGTTGATAATTAGAATATATTCGTAGACCAGGTGTACTGATCCGTTTTAAATTTAAAAAAGTTTTATATGATCCTTTCCTATTTCTTGTATACCGTAGGGTTAAAACTAAAAAATGTTTGTCGCTTTCCCTATGTTTTCTGACGTTTTCAACAAAACCCTCTCGTAGAAGTATTTTCACAATGTTTTCGGTGATGTTAGTAAATGGTATTTGAACCGTTCCTTTTCTATTCATATTAGCATTTCGTATAGAGGTTATTATGTCAGCGATGGTGTCCTTACTCATGATAAACGAAAATGATTGTTGTCCCTTACTTTCAATATAATCAACATGCTCCTTTTTCTTTTTTTTTTTCTATTTCTATCTATCTATTATTATTTATTTTATTTAGGTTATGAAATATTAATATGAAATATATATATAATAATTACTACATTACTACAAAGGTATATGTGTCAGATAGAATCTATTAATTAATCTATTTCATTCACAAATAATATATCTATATAATGGTCTCGTCTTATAATACCTCGGGTGCTAATGAAACTATTTTAGTGAAATTTAACTGTCTCAATTCCCGGGCGATTGCGCAAAAAATTCGAGTTCCTTTTGGATTTCCTTCTTGATCAATGACAACCGCAGCATTATCATCATACTGTATTATTATACCGTTGCTACGTTTGAGTTCTTTACAAGTACGTACAATTACAGCTCTGATCACTTCTGATCTTTCTAAAGGCGTATTTGGTACTGCCTCCTTGATTACAGCAACAACAATGTCACCAATATAAGCATATCGTCGATTACTAGCTCCTATGATTCGAATACACATCAATTCGCGGGCTCCGCTGTTATCGGCTACATTCAAATGGGTTTGAGGTTGAATCATATCATTTTTTTTTTTTTCTTTCAGTCCAAAGATTGAAGTAAAAAAAATATTCTGTGTTCAAAAAAAAAAAAAAGAAACCTACAATTGCATTTTTTTCATCCTAAAAGACCTCTTTCCTTGGGTTCTAATTATTATCCTGAAATAATGAATTGAGTTCGTATAGGCATTTTTGATGCTGCTATTGAAATAGCCTTTCTGGCTATATTCTCTGCGACCCCGCCCATTTCATAAAGTATTTTGCCGGGTTTAACGACAGCTACCCAATATTCGGGAGATCCCTTTCCCGAACCCATACGCGTTTCGGTGGGTCTTACTGTAACTGGTTTGTCTGGAAATATGCGTACCCATATTTGTCCACCCCGGCGGACATTTCGTGACATTGCCCGCCGCCCCGCTTCTATTTGTCTAGATGTGATCCAAGCGGGCTCAAGTGCCTGAAGAGCATATCTTCCGAAGCAAATATGATTACCTCGATAGGCTATTCCCTTCATTCTTCCTCTATGTTGTTTACGGAATCTGGTTCTTTTGGGGTTATAGTTGATGGTTGTTTCTCAATTCCATCTCTATTACAGAACCGTACATGAGATTTTCACCTCATACGGCTCCTCACGAATGAAGCGATTCAAAATTCAATTCAAATAAATGATTTAACCGATAAAATAATATAAAATAAGATACATATGTTTAATATACATATGTTTAAATTTAATGAATATTAATGAATAATATAATAGAATCGCGGGATTTTTTTGAGATTTCATAGAATCTATCGGTCTATTGGAAATTTCTATATCTTGTTTATATATAACTAAATTATAGATTCTATATATATATATAACTATATATGTATTCTTAATAGACAATTTTTGCTATCCGTATATAACTATATAATGTTGTTTTGTTATAAGGTTCTAACGAATCTTTATTTATTTTTTTTTATCCTATCGGATTGGCAAAAATAAAAAAATTCAATAAAATCCAAATTTTCGCGGGCGAATATTTACTCTTTCATTATCAAATTCAGATGTAATGTAGGGTTAGCCTACAACTCCTCAAATAAAAAAAATGGATTGCTTCTTGGTTCGTTCCGCCATCCCACCTAATGAATCATTAAGATTTGTTTTTAATATTAATCAAAAAAATCTTAGGTATTCGCAGGTTCCGTCGTTCCCATCGCTTCTCGATTAATGGTTAGGTCTGAATTCTACAATGGAGCCTCTCTAATAAGAAAATAACATTTTCCTTTTTCTTGAATCAACCTTCTCAGTTTTTATTGACTCGGGGCTCTTGATTTCTTTGTTCTAGGAATATATTCATCTATATATGGATTAATTAATATTGATGCTTTATTACACTACCTTTTATGAGATGACCCATAGAACCTTACATATTAGAATTCTATATCATTGATATTCTTTTTTCTCTCTTTCTTTCACCCCTTCATTTATCCGTATATTCTTATTGCTTTACAACTCAAAATTAGATTCGTTTTTCTTTCTTTTTTATGCCTTTTTTATGCAATATTTCAGTTGTTATAATATAATTCTTTATATTTTCTATTTTTACTAGTTATTTAGATCCAGATAATGCGAAGCGATGAGTTGGTTATTAGTTCTTTATTAATTAATTCAATTCATACTACCAGTCGG